ATATGGCATGACCGATCAATAGAAATACTCCAACACTCCACCTTTGTCATATATTCCATACATCATATACGATTCACTTTCAAGATGCCTTGGTGGTGAAATGGTAGACACGCGAGACTCAAAATCTCGTGCTAAAGAGCGTGGAGGTTCGAGTCCTCTTCAAGGCATAATATAGAGAATGCTCATTCAATGAGCAATTCAATAAGAGATCTCGTTGATATACCGATTCGAGATCTCTTATTGAGTTGGTGATCTTCTCTATCTAATGAATAATGAGAAGTCCATTCCGCCCTACACCCACCCCCTGTTTCAACAGGAATCACACAAAGGTAGATTGATACAAAACCTCTGGTAAAACGCCCGCTCATAACCCAGCAGGGAAAGTACATTACATAGTACGTTTTAGGGATTGGCGACTGACGCATTCAGGCACTTGACGTTCCCAAAATGAATGGTTACTGGGTGATAATAGACCCCTGTTTGGCATTCCAGCCTTCCTTTCAGGGCCTATCCGAAAGAGAATCCAGTACTTCTTGGGCGTGAATATCTGAATAGGACGAACCGCCCCGTGGATATCGTTGCTTCCGAACAAAACAATTCGAATTCGGCTCGGTCAACTGGAATGTGTATTATCCATATAGGAGATCTTCTAATTGAGAAGACCCATCAACCTGAGACGAAGAGAAAGGTCTATCTATTTTATTTAGTTATTCAGTTAAACCAATGATTCGTTCTTGGAACAGATAGTAACAACCATTTCATCAGACATGCGTATTTTTTATTTTCCAATGGATTTACATCTTTCATTAATGGAAATTTTTTTATGTAGTGAGCAATAGGCTCTAAGAGGCTCTGGTTGTTCGCTGTTCAAGAATTCTGGTTGAGGCAGTTCATACCAACCATACATAGTGTTTTGATCTAAGATTTTCATTTCAGCAGTAACATATTGTTCCGTGGAGCTAAGGTCAAAAATATGGAAGAAACAAGTGTTTCCACGACTCTACCGCCCAGTCAATTCTGTTCCACTTAATCCCTCCCTCTTTCGTGGCCACATATCTTTCCGGCTCATGAATCCAATTTTCATTTCATCCGGGAAAAGCCATCTTTTTCGAAACAATGTCTTTGTCATTTGATCCAATAGCGTTCCGTTAGATAGGAACAGATTTGATAAATACTGATAACTCTCAGATGGAGTAGTAGAACGGAAAGATCCATTCGATAATGAACTATTGGTTCTAAGCCATCTCTGTCGATTAATCAACAATTCGAAGTGCTTTTCTTGTGTATTCTTGATAAACCGGTGTTTAGATATAGATATAGATGTAGGAGGATCTGTTTGGGAAGTAAGAAGTCCCTTTGACATCTCTTCATCTGCAAAGAATTCTCGATGTGAAAACACAGAGACAAAAGGCTCATCTTTGAATAGGAAAAAGAGTGGATCTGCGGGGTCCCAAATGAATTGGCTTATTCGAAAAAAGCCTTGTTCTTTGGAAGATCTATCTCGTGTCTGGTACTGCACGGTTCCACTCTGTAAGAACTCCAACTCTTGAAGCTCATCCTCTTCGATCCGCTTGCCCCGAAATGACCTGGCCCAATAGGGAAATCCCAATTCATTGGGCCTTTCGGTGCAATCAAATAGAAAGCCCCAGGGGTGCCATATTCTAGGAGCCCAAACTATGTGATTGAATAAATCCTCCTCTATCTGTTGTAGGTCGAGGGCCCCATCCCCTTCTTCAAACCCCGATTCGTATTTTTCATAGAGAAATCTCTGATCAACGATAGAACAAGATCCATTTTGCATCATATCCATATCTAAGGGATTCCTCGGTTCGGGCCGAAGAAGCAATGTCACTCGATCATTATCAAACTGACTGTAATCTTTTTCTGTCCGTGAGGATCCCAACAGAGCGCCTTCTACTTCTAATAGGCCATGAACTAGATCAGAATCATTCTCAACGAGTCCATAAGAAGTGATCCCATTTTTTTCATCGGGTCCGGGTAGAGACCAAAGATCTTGAGCGACCGATCCGGCAGAACAACTCAAAAGATAAAGAAGTATCATTAATTTCTTCATATTCGTTCCAAGTTCGAAGTACCATTTGTACAAATAAGAACCCCCTTCATTACATGATTTCTTCTTCATATAGATAGATATAGGATCTATGGGGAAATTACTTAGAAGTACATTTTGTGCAACAGCCCTTCCTATCTGATATAAAAGAATCCCATGATCCTGAATCGATCTTACCTGGGATCGCAAATTCCAAGTTTGTCTATGAAGAGCGGATCTAATTGTATTAGTGTCTATAATTGATTTCTTCTGTGTAATACTAATCGACAAGGCCTCATTGGTAAGTGCTACAAGATCTCGCGCATTGGAACCCATGGTTATGGACCCGAATCCATTAGTATGGAACATTTTCTTTTCCAAGTGAAACCCTCTAGTATATAAAAGAGTGAAAAAGTGCTTTCGTTGTTGTGGAATAAGAAGCCTTCGTAT